GATTTTCTTGTTCCTGAAAATATTCTATCTATCTCCTAGACGCCGTAGAGAATTGAGAATTTTCATGTCTTTCAATTCTCGTACTCGTAATTGGAAAGTTACGGAAGGAGATCCATCATTTTGCAATGAAAACAACATAAAAAACTCTGGACAATTTCGAAATCAGACCAAGCGTCTTAATACATATGCAAAAAAATTCATTATTGGCCCACCATTGATTACAAGATTTAGCTTTTATGAATCGCTATTGGTTTGATACGAATAATGGCAATCGTTTCAGTATGTTAAGGATACAGATGTATCCACAATTCATTTAGAGTTACTTAATAGCCTATTTCTTATACTATATCTCTATCTCTATCCCGTGAAATTCTCGAGCCGAAAGATGGATGCATATGCTGTGTTTCATTTTGCTAAATGATATCAATTAAATGGTGTATCAATTCTATAAATTGGATATAGCAATAAATAAATCAGCAAAATTCTTTTATTTTAGATAGAAGAAATGTTTCTTCTATCTAAAATAAAAGAATGTACCCTTCTATCCAAATCCAATTTGCATCGATAAAATAAATCCAAATTCCAGATTCCAGCAGTAGATGAATAATTGCAAATTTTTGTGTGTACGAGATTCGAATAACTTCAAAATAACTGACATAATTTTTTATTTTTCCTGATCAGAAAAATACATGAAAAAGAAAGGAGGTAGAAAAATTTTTTGATTTATGGTTAAAGAAGAAAAACAAGAAAACAGAGGTTCTGTTGAATTTCAAGTATTCAGTTTCACCAATAAGATACGGAGACTTGCTTCACATTTGGAATTACACAAAAAAGATTTTTCATCGGAAAGAGGTCTACGAAGACTTTTGGGAAAACGTCAACGTTTGCTGGCTTATTTGGCAAAGAAAAATAGAGTACGTTATAAGAAATTAATCAGTCAGTTGGATATTCGGGAGAAGTAATTTAATTGTTCGAATTTTTTTCTTATTTTATTAGTAGTCTTATAGTAGTCTTAGATTTTGCATTTTGATGAGCCTCGTTTTGAGGAATTCATGGAATAATCTATTTTCATGGAATAATGAATTAAGGAAGAAAAAAGAATAAGAACAAGGATACATAACATAAAAAAAAGAATAGATAAGACGATATTCGCCCTCCCCCCACATATTTAATTTCTTCTCCTATACAAAAACCAGCAAGACCCACTCCATTGGTAATTCCATCAATGACACCTTTATCGAAAAAATGCGTTAGTTCGGCTAATCTTCTTATACCCAGGATAAAGACCTTAGTATAGAAAACATCTATATAACCACGATTATATGACCAGCTGTATATCGTTTTTTTTATTTGATCCAAAAAGTTCTTTTTTGGATTCCCTTTTAGAAGGGAATTTAAAAAATTCAAATTCTGAAAAAAAGAATAAGCGGATCCATAGAAGATATATGCTATGAATAGACCCCAAATAGCTAAACTTACAGAAGAAATTGCATTAGTGAGAAATTCATATGAATTTATAGAAGAATTAGAACTTTCCTGGAAAAAGTTTATTGAGGGAGTTAGCCACTTTGCTAATATGGTTAACTCCGATATTCCATTATCCATTGCTCCATTATCAAAATGGATTCCTATGGATCCAATGAACAAAGTAAAAAGCAGTAATATAAGAAGAGGAAATAGCATAGTATTTCCCGTTTCATGAGGATAGACAAAAGTGTTTTTAGCCCCAAAGGGAGTACTAAAGGATCCTATCCTATTTCTTGTATTACGAGGAATTTGCGGTATATTTTGTGAAAAAAAAGAAACTCCACTCTTCATTGTTGATAAAACAAAATCCCTATTGACTCCTTTGGGTATGCTTTTTCCCCATAAGGATATTGAATACAACGAACCTTCTTTAGTACTACTGTAATTTTGAAAATGAACACGCAAATACCCATCAAAAGTAAGTAAATATATCCGAAACATATAAAATGCAGTTAATCCTGCAGTAAAAGAGGCTATTATTCCAAAAAAGGGTGAATACAACCAACTATTACTAAGGATTTCATCTTTGGACCAGAAGCAAGCAAGAGGTGGAATACCACAAAGAGAAAGTGTACCCCATAAAAAAGTAGTTCTTGTAATTGGAACGTATTTTCTTAAACCACCCATAAGAACCATATTCTGACTTTTATCTGGTGAATATCCAACAAGAGGTTCCATTGAATGAATAACGGATCCGGATCCCAAGAACAATAAAGCTTTCGAATAAGCATGAGTGATCAAATGGAATAAAGCAGCTTGATAAGAACCTATACCTAGAGCTAACATCATATAACCCAATTGAGACATTGTAGAATAGGCTAAGCTTCTTTTAATATCTCTCTGAGCAAGAGCTAAAGTAGCTCCTAAGAAGAGTGTTATTGTACCTACTAAAGAAATGAAACTCATTATCAAAGGTAGGGATATGAAAAGAGGAAGAAGTCGAGCTAGAAGAAAAATCCCCGCAGCAACCATAGTTGCTGCGTGTATAAGAGCCGAAATGGGAGTGGGTCCTTCCATAGCATCGGGTAACCATACGTGAAGAGGGAATTGTGCAGATTTTGCAACTGCACCAAGAAATAATAAAAAAGCACACAAAGTAGTAAGTAAGGAATTAATCCCATTATTAGGAATCCAGTTATTAGCTATTTTGAACAAATCCCGAAACTCTAAACTACCTGTTATCCAAAAAAAACCTAAAATTCCTAATAACAGACCAAAATCCCCTACACGATTAGTTACAAAAGCTTTTTGACAAGCACTTGCTGCAATCGGCCGTGTAAACCAAAAGCCTATCAATAAATAGGAACACATTCCCACAAGTTCCCAAAAAAAATAAATTTGTATCAAATTGGAACTAGTAACCAATCCCAACATAGAAGTATTAAAAAAACTTATATAAACAAAAAATCTCAAATATCCTTCATCGTGAGACATATAATCGTCACTATAAATAAGAACCAAGATTCCTACAGTAGTAATTAGTATTAACATAATAGAAGTAAGGGGGTCGATCAAGTATCCAAATTCTAAGGAAAAATCATTATTGATGGTCCAAGACCATAGATATTGATAGATAGAACTTCCATTTATTTGTTGAATAGACAGGTGAACTGAGAATACCATAGCTATACTTAAGAGTAAAACACTAGGAAAAGCCCATATGCGACGAAGATTTTTGGTTGCTGTCGGAATAAGAAAAAGTCCAAACCCCATTGACATAATAACTGGAAGTGGGAGAAGAGGGATTACCCAGGCATATTGATATGTATGTTCCATAAGAAAAGAAATAGCAATTTTTAGTTGAAATTTTTAGTTCAATTTTTCTATAAAATCAAATTGTTTCCGATTCACCAAACCTATTCTTATCTCTTTCTGAAGAAATTAAAAAAACAAAATAAGAATAAGAAAAAATACTGGAATTCTGAATTTTTCAAAATTTGTCTCATTGAAATATTCAAAAATTCAGAATGGGTTTAGTTGCTTAAATTCAAAAAAAAGAATTTTGTTATCTAGTTATTAGCTAAAAAAAAGATATTTATTAAAATAAAAAAAAAAGATTGAATCATTTTACTTTCTATTCATTTTTGTATTTCTTTCTGTTAAAATGAAATAGCTCTCTTGTTTCGTAACTGATTGATTGAATTCCAAAGAAAACCTATATTTATAGGAAATTCTCGAATATTCCTTACTTCATATAAAAAGGAAATCCTAATGACTAGAATTATCTAAGTTTTAGAATGTCTTGTTTAAGAGACTAAGTAATTTTTTATTTTGATTGGAATTCAATTATGGAATACCGTTCTGAACTTAATTAACTATTTGAATTTTATCTTCTTTTTATCTCCCCATCTTATATGAGGGCTTATCCCCCATACCATATGGAGTATATTTGAAATATAAATAGATTTAAATAGAAAACCTTTGTATAGAATATATCTTTGTATATATTCTATATTATTAAAAAAATTATGAAAACAAAGTCTAAAATATATATGAAAAATACGCTAAAAAACTCTTGTCTTATCCACATTAGACAAAATGAAGTAAAAAAAAAATTAGAATTTCAGTATCTTTCAGTATCTAAATATAAATACTAAGAAAAAACAGAAAGAAGGATTGATTTGCGGCAATAGATGTCTTTCACATACAACTAGAAAAAAGTAATCCCCTTTTTGAATGGCAGTTCCAAAAAAACGTACTTCGATGTCAAAAAAGCGTATTCGTAAAAATATTTGGAAGAAAAAGACTTATTTTTCCATAGTACAATCTTATTCTTTAGCAAAATCAAGATCATTTTCTAGCGGCAACGAGCATCCAAAACCAAAAGGTTTTTCTGGGCAACAAACAAACAAATAATCAGATTTTTGAATAATCTGAATTGACCTATCCCAAAGAAATTCCAATTATTTAATATGAATGAATAATTCGGATTAATTAATGAGTGTACTTTTTTTTTTGTGTCGAATTCCTCGGTACAATATCCTTAAAACTAATTCTTCTGTTATATAGAACAAAAGTTTTTGGTATATTGTGTCCTCAGTATTCTTTTCCTATCAAAGAACTTTTGATAATAGAATCCTCATAAAAAAAATATGAGGATTCTATTATCAAAAGTAGAGTATTCTTGCAATAGGACTTACAACCTCTACCTATCTTATCCAAAATTCACAAATAAATTGGTTTAGGACTGGTAAATCGTATTAATAAGAGCGTAAAGGCTTTCATTCTAGAAATTTTTCTAAAATACAAAATTCTTTGTATTTATTGATGAAATTCTAATGTTCCTAAATTCTATGGACTCTCCCAATCTCGACGATTCGTGAGAAAATAACTATTATTCTTTTAAGTTAACTATTATTTCAAGTTAGCCGCCATGGTGAAATTGGTAGACACGCTGCTCTTAGGAAGCAGTGCTCAAGCATCTCGGTTCGAGTCCGAGTGGCGGCATTCTCGAAAAAGAATACAATAGATTAGAAAATGGATTCAATTCGAAATTTCCAATTTTGTAATGGGACCTTCTCCTTATGCTATTCGCAACTTTAGAACATATACTAACTCATATCTCTTTCTCAACCATTTCAATTGTGATTACGATTCATTTGATAACCCTATTAGTTCGTGAACTTAAGGGATTACGTGATTCGTCAGAAAAAGGAATGATAGCTACTTTTTTCTCTATAACAGGATTGTTAGTTTCTCGTTGGATTTCTTCGGGACATTTTCCATTAAGTAATTTATATGAGTCATTGATATTCCTTTCATGGGCTCTGTATATTCTTCATACTATTCCTAAGATACAGAACTCTAAAAATGATTTAAGCACAATAACTACGCCAAGTACTATTTTAACGCAAGGCTTTGCCACGTCGGGTCTTTTAACTGAAATGCATCAATCTACAATATTAGTACCTGCTCTACAATCTCAGTGGTTAATGATGCATGTCAGTATGATGTTACTAAGCTATGCAACTCTTTTGTGCGGATCCTTATTATCCGCCGCCCTTCTAATCATTAGATTTCGAAAGAATTTCGATTTCTTTTCTAATTCTAAAAAGAAAAAAAATGTTTTACTTAAAACATTTTTCTTTAGTGAGATTGAATATTTCTATGCAAAAAGAAGTGCTTTAAAAAACACCTCTTTTCCTGCATTTCCAAATTATTACAAATATCAATTAACTGAGCGTTTGGATTCTTGGAGTTATCGTGTCATTAGTCTAGGGTTTACCCTTTTAACCATAGGTATTCTTTGTGGAGCAGTATGGGCTAATGAGGCGTGGGGATCCTATTGGAATTGGGATCCTAAGGAAACTTGGGCATTTATTACCTGGACCATATTTGCAATTTATTTACATAGTAGAACAAATCCAAATTGGAAGGGTACGAATTCAGCACTTGTAGCTTCGATAGGATTTCTTATAATTTGGATCTGCTATTTTGGTATCAATCTGTTAGGAATAGGTTTACATAGTTATGGTTCATTTACATTATCATCTAAATGATTACATAACATAAAACTTTCATTTAATAAAATGAAGGTTTTTTTCCATTTTTGTTTGATTTGAGAACCCCTTGAACGTCTTTTCAAAGGGTTCTCAAAAATTCGAGATAGATCTAATTAGACTTTTTTACTTTTTTCTAAATTTTTTGGCTTTTCAACTATGGAATATGGAGCGGATTAGTTAAAAAAAGAAAATCCTATTTAGGATAATAATTGGATAAGAGAGCCTCTACCCTGTCAACGGATAGCGAGAGAACAAAATCTGGATAAATACCAATTCCTATTACTGGTAAAAAGATACAGATTAAAAGAAAGAGTTCTCGTGGTCCAGAATCCACAAAATTTGCGTTTGGAACATGAAATAGCTTGTATCCATAGAACATCTGGCGTAACATAGATAATAAATAAATAGGAGTTAATATCATTCCAATTGCCATTACAAAAGTAATTAGCATTTTAGGCATTAACATAAATTTAGGACTAGTAATTAGTCCAAAAAATACTACTAATTCTGCAACAAAACCGCTCATTCCTGGCAAGGCAAGAGAAGCCATTGAAAAGCTACTAAACATGGTAAAAATTTTCGGCATTGGGATAGATATCCCCCCCAGTTCTTCGAGATAAACAAGACGCATTCTATCACAAGCCGTTCCCGCCAAGAAAAAAAGTGTAGCACCGATAAATCCATGGGATAATATTTGTAAAATAGCTCCATTTAGTCCAATGTTAGTTATGGAACCAATTCCTATAATTATGAAACCCATGTGAGATACGGAGGAGTAGGCTATTCTTTTTTTGAAATTTCGTTGACCAAGAGAAGTTGAAGCTGCATAGATTATTTGCACCGCTCCTATTATTACCAACCAGGGGGAAAATAGATAATGAGCATGAGGTAACAATTCCATATTGATCCGAATCAATCCGTATGCTCCCATCTTTAATAGGATTCCCGCTAAAAGCATACATGTACTGTAATGTGCTTCCCCATGGGTATCTGGTAACCACGTATGTAGAGGTATAATCGGCAATTTGACAGCATAAGCAATAAGGAAGCCAAAATAAAGTAGTATTTCCAATGTTGCAGGGTATGATTGATTAATCAATCTTTCCAAATCTAATCTTGGTTCGTTAGAACCATATAAGCCCATACCCAGAACTCCGATTAAGAAAAAAATGGACCCGCCTGCAGTATACAAAATAAACTTGGTAGCTGAATACAGACGCCTCTTTCCCCCCCACATGGATAAAAGTAAGTAAACAGGAATTAATTCTAACTCCCACATGATAAAAAAAAGTAAAAGGTCTCGTGAAGAAAATAATCCTATTTGACCGCTATACATTGCTAGCATCAGGAAATAGAATAATCGCGAATTCCGGGTAACTGGCCAAGCCGCTAAAGTAGCTAAAGTAGTGATAAATCCTGTCAAAAAAATGGATCCTAATGAAAGTCCATCGATTCCTAATCTCCAGTGGAAATCGAAAACATCTATCCATTTAGAATCCTCCTTTAATTGGATTAAGGGATCCTCCAATTGGAAATGATAACAGAATGCATAAGTCATTAGAAGGAATTCTAATAAACAAATAGATATAGTATACCACCTAACGATTTTGTTTCCTTTATGAGGTAAAAAGAAAATTAATGAACCTGCAAATATCGGCAAAACAACAAGTATTGTTAACCAAGGAAAATAACTCATGATAAAGTAATAAACACAAGATACGTTTTGACCAGAAAAGCCTATGCTCGATTATTTCGAGCACAGGCTTCTTCGGTAAAGAGGAATCAGACGATTCAAGTGGAGTTTTTTGTAACGTATCAATAAGATAGAGCCATGCTGCGGGTTGTTTCAGGCCCTAAATAAACGCGGACACTTAAAAAATCTGTTGGGCAGGCGGATTCGCATCTCTTACAACCCACACAATCTTCGGTTCTCGGCGCAGAAGCAATTTGCTTGGCTTTACATCCATCCCAAGGTATCATTTCTAATACATCTGTTGGACAAGCTCGTACACATTGAGTGCATCCTATACATGTATCATAAATTTTTACAGAATGTGACATTGGATCTATAAATTTTCCTTTTCAACATAAAAATTTTCGATCTGGTAAAAATGAAATTAGTACTATATAAGTTAGATGTATTGTAGACACCAGACGAAGCAATGGTTTATCCAAACTTTAACAAATGATTCTTAATCTGTTTGTGAGAAAGCGTGAAAAGAGCCAAGAGACTTGAATTTAAGGCTTCAACAGTCATAATTATACGAATTCTACATACTAATTCGAATTAGCCAATAAATTAAATTGGCTATCATCTTTTCAATATAAATTATTGCAATATTCAAATTGCAATATCAATGGATTGCAAAAATGCAATATTCAATAAGTAAAAAAGAATACTCTGAAATAACCTACTCCAAAAATGGATATTCTCAAATAATATTAAGAAAATAAGATTGGATTTCTATTCATCTTAATGTTCCATATTATTATATATGCGCCTTTGTTTAGAGGATTCTATGTCTAATTATTCAAAAAATTAGATTGATTGATACGAGTTGATTTCCTGTTACGATGGATGGAAGAAAGAATGGATAGTCCAATAGCCGCTTCAGCAGCCGCAAGGGCTATAACAAAAATAGCGAAAATGTCTCCTTTTAATTGGCGACTATCAAATAGATCAGAAAATGTTACGAGATTTAGATTAATTGAATTCAGTATAAGTTCAAGACATATTAGAGCTCTAACCATGTTTCGGCTTGTGATCAATCCATAGATACCAATCGAAAATAAATAGACACTCAAAAAAAGTACATGCTCAAACATCATTAACTAACTCCTTATCAATCTCGATTCATTTCAATATGAGGACAAGAATTGAACCGATTCAATTAATTAGAATAGAACAATTACGCAACAAAAGAGAAAAGAAGGTATTTGTTGTGTTGGCAGTAGATGGGTTTTACTAAATCAAAATTGTGATTCTTTAGTTATTTATTTTAGATTTGAAATTCTAAGAATTTTGACTCATTCTAAGTATTTCTTATTGTCGAGCCATAGTAATTGCACCTATTAAAGAAACTAGAAGAATTAGGGAAATGAGTTCAAACGGAAGATAAAAATCGGTTGCTAAATGAATCCCAATTTGTTGAACGTTATTTATGAGACCCTGTTCTACTATTTGGTTTGATCTTGTAGTCCAAAGAATTCCATACCATGACGTATCTGGGATAGTAGTCATTAGTGAAAAAGGAATAGTTATACAAACGAGTGAAGTAAACCCATCTCCAATAGTCCAATAATTCTTATCTTTAGACCACTCTGAGCCGTTTACAAACATTACAGCAAATATGATCAAGACATTTATGGCTCCCACATAAATAAGAAGTTGTGCGACAGCTACAAAGTAGGAATTCAATAAAAAATAGAATAAGGATATACAAACAAGAACTAATCCCAGCGAAAAGGCAGAATAAATTGGGTTGGTAAGTAATACTACTCCTAGACCCCCTAGTAGAAGAACAAATCCCCCAAATAGCACAAGAATCTCATGTATTGGTCCAGGTAAATCCATTATGCATAAGAAGAAATTAATAGTATAAAATTTTTCATGAACTGACTAAAACTAAAAGATTCAAAGAAGGAAAAAGGGATTAGGATATTTTTTTGTATATTTGTATATAAGTTGTATAGTTAGAAATTACATCACGAAAATCTACTCTGATTTTAAATCAGGAATAATTTGCAATAAGCAGTAGTTATTCGTTTTTCTTTCTAGTTAGTAAAAAACTATTGGATTTTTCTAACAAAAAAAATCCTAGTAATCAGTAATCGTTCTTGAATTCCAAAATTTTTCTTCGTCTATTTTACTTTGAGGCGAATTCCTAATTGTTTGAATTGTGTAATCTCCCATTATGGAGATTGGTAACCGACTCAAAGCAATTTGATTGTAATTCAATTCATGACGATCATAAGTAGAAAGTTCATATTCTTCAGTCATTGATAAACAGCTTGTCGGACAGTATTCAACACAGTTACCACAAAATATACAAACCCCGAAATCAATACTATAATTAAGCAATTGTTTCCTTTTAATATCCTTTTCAAATCTCCAATCCACAACGGGTAGATCTATCGGGCATACGCGAACACATACTTCACAAGCAATACATTTATCAAATTCAAAGTGTATTCGCCCCCGGAAACGCTCCGATGTAATTGATTTTTCATAAGGGTAGTGAATCGTTATAGGTAAACGATTTGTGTGGGATAGGGTAATTATGAAACTTTGACCAATGTATCTTGCGGCGCGTATTGTTTGTTGACCATAACTAATGAACCCAGTTATCATAGGGAACATATTCTAAATATCTATGAAAAAGGTATGTTTCTTTCTCTTGTTTGAGAGAACTTTTGTGTTGAAGATATTCTTACTGTTATTGTATTATCTTATTTATAGTGAAACTAGTTGGGAAGAAGTTGTTAATAAGAGATTGCCCAGAGAAATGGGTAAAAGAAATTTCCATCCAAGATTTAATAACTGATCCATTCTCATCCTGGGTAAAGTCCATCTTATTGTGATAGAAATGAAGAGAAATAAATAAGCTTTAGTTAATGTAATAAGGATACCCATTATCATTTCTAAAATTCCAACCATTTTAGTCATTTGGAAAAATCCAAAAAAGGATATATAGGGAATAGAAAAATTCCACCCGCCTAAGTAGAGAACAGTTACAAATAAAGAGGAAACTAATAAATTTAGGTAAGAAGCAAGATAAAATAAACCATATTTAATACCGGAATATTCAGTTTGATAACCTGCTACTAATTCTTCCTCCGCTTCTGGTAAATCAAAGGGTAATCTTTCACATTCTGCCAAAGAAGAAATTAGAAAAACTAGAAAACCTATAGGCTGACGCCAAAGATTCCATCCAAAAAAACCATATTTTGACTGTGCTTCAACTATATCAACTGTACTTGAACTGTTAGATAATCATAGTCGATGATAACATCACAGTTCCCACCGCTATTCCAAAACCGTACATGAAACCTTAGCTTCATACGGCTCCTCTATGATCAGAAAAAAAGGAAAGGATTGTTTCGTTTCGGTATTATCCCCTGGACCTAGATAAAATTAGGTAAGATAAAATTGATTGGAAAGTCCTAAATTAGATCAAAGCAATTCCGTCTGCTAGAATAATAAAAAAGCGCTTCCGAATTGATCTCATCCTTTATATAATAAAAGGAGAATTTTTCTTTGTTCAGTAATAACTTAGATATTGGAATAAAACACTCATTATAGCAATTAATAAATGGAAAGAATTGGGCATTAGTTCATGAGGAATTCTGTATGAATATAGATAAAGGAAGGAAAGAATAAATAAGGATCCTTTTTTGTATTGCATTCCATATCTTTTGTCCTATTCTTCTTTCCCCAGGAAGGGGTACTTAAAAAGAAAAAAGGAATAAAGGGTTAATTCGTTCTTGATAGCTATTTCCTTAACAAGTGAATGGGAACATACTCTGGATCGGAATCCGAAGAAAGTACTACTTGATCATTTCCACCAATTTCAAGTCCTTATTATGATTCCTTTTATGAGGAAAAATGTCTAATGATTTAGATTCTCTCATTACTAATCCTTTATGTACTTTAGTGTTCCTAATCCCTCACTAACTTTTGATGGATTCCCTTATGGTTATAAGTTATAAGTTATAGTAATAACTAAAACTATTCTAGTAATGGAATTCCATATCGCGAATCTTTTATTCTTGCCCGCTTCAAGATATGATGACTAATCAAACAATCTCAACCTTGGGGTAAAGAGTTTACACTGCTTATGTTTACTTCAACTTTTTTCTTGTACGTAGGAAATGAGATTTTTTCTTTTTACTACAAATTAATAAGCGGTTTTGTTTCACTCATATAGCTATCTAGTTTAACTTACCAACCTGAATACTTAATAAGAAAAGGAAGATAAGTATTCAATGTATTTTAGAGGAAAAAGCTCCTATTTTAACGAATCACACGTAGAGATATTGCTAGTACACAAAAAGTTAATGGTATTTCATAACTAATAGATTGAGCAGCCGCTCGTAGACCGCCTGAAAAAGAATATTTATTATTTGAGCTATATCCTGCCATAAGAAGACCAATAGGAGCAACACTTGAAATGGCAATCCATAAAAAAACACCAATACTAAGATCAGCTAAAACAAAACGATATCCCAAAGGGATAACTAAAAAACTTAATAAAATGGATATGACTGCTATAGAGGGTCCAATGCTAAATAAAGGAATTTCTCCTCGGGATGGGAGGATATCCTCTTTAAAAAGTAGCTTAGTTCCATCTGCTATAGCTTGAAGCAGTCCCAGGGGGCCAGCATATTCAGGACCAATACGTTGTTGTATCGATGCAGATATTTCTCTTTCTAACCACACAATTACGAGTACTTGTATTGTGATTCCCAGTAGGAGGGTCAAAATGGGTAGAATCCATATCAGTCCATAGACTTCTTTTAATAATTCCGATTTCGAAAAAGAATTGATAGTTTCTACCTCTACCCTATCTATTATCATTTCAACGATCAACTTCCCCCATAATGATATCTATACTACCTAATATCGTCATGATATCAGCCAATTTCATTTTTTTAACTAGCTGAGGAAGAATTTGCAAATTAATAAAACCAGGTGGACGAATTTTCCATCTCCAGGGGAAAAGACTATCATCTCCTACCAGATAAATTCCTAATTCACCTTTTGGAGCTTCTACTCTTACATAAAGCTCTTGCTTTGATAATTCAAAATTGGGCGAAGGTTTTTTACCAAGAAATCGATATTCAAAATCATTCCATTCGGAATTTTTTGCTTTCTTAAAGCGTCGGGCTTCTAAATTTTCATAAGGCCCTCCAGGAATTTTCTCTATAGCCTGTTGAATAATTTTTATGGATTCTCTCATTTCACCGATTCGTACTAAATAGCGAGCTAATGAATCTCCTTCTTTTTGCCATTGGACTTTCCAATCGAATTGATTGTAAGACTCATAAAGATCAATTTTACGAAGATCCCATTGTATTCCAGAAGCTCGTAACATTGGTCCCGATAAGCCCCAATTAACAGCTTCTTCTCCGCTAATAAAACCGACTCCTTCAACTCGTTCTAAAAAAATAGGATTCTGTGTAATAAGTTGTTCATATTCAACAACTCCTCGTAAAAAATAATCACAGAAATCTAAACATTTATCCATCCACCCATAAGGTAGATCGGCAGCTACTCCTCCGATGCGAAAGTAATTATGCATCATTCGCATACCTGTAGCAGCTTCAAATAGATCATATATCAATTCTCTCTCTCTAAAAATGTAGAAAAAAGGGGTCTGTGCCCCGAGATCCGCCATAAAAGGTCCAAGCCATAACAAGTGAGAAGCTATACGGCTCAATTCTAACATAATTACCCTAATATAGCTGGCTCTTTGGGGTATTTGAAAATTCTCCAAGAATTCAGGTGCATTTACCGTTATTGCTTCTGTAAACATAGTAGCTAAATAATCCCACCGTGTTACATAAGGCAAGTATTGTATAATAGTTCTGTTTTCTGCGATTTTTTCCATTCCTCTGTGTAAATAGCCTAATATGGGTTCACAATCAATAACATCTTCACCATCGAGAGTAACGATCAGTCGAAGAACACCATGCATTGATGGGTGCTGAGGGCCCATATTGACTATCATGAGATCCTTTCTTGTAAGCGGTAGACTCATATCCTTTCTTCCTTAATTCATTATTCCATGAAAATAGATTATTCCATGAATTCCTCAAAACGAGGCTCATCAAAATGCAAAATCTAAGACTACTATAAGACTACTAATAAAATAAGAAAAAAATTCGAACAATTAAATTACTTCTCCCGAATATCCAACTGACTGATTAATTTCTTATAACGTACTCTATTTTTCTTTGCCAAATAAGCCAGCAAACGTTGACGTTTTCCCAAAAGTCTTCGTAGACCTCTTTCCGATGAAAAATCTTTTTTGTGTAATTCCAAATGTGAAGCAAGTCTCCGTATCTTATTGGTGAAACTGAATACTTGAAATTCAACAGAACCTCTGTTTTCTTGTTTTTCTTCTTTAACCATAAATCAAAAAATTTTTCTACCTCCTTTCTTTTTCATGTATTTTTCTGATCAGGAAAAATAAAAAATTATGTCAGTTATTTTGAAGTTATTCGAATCTCGTACACACAAAAATTTGCAATTATTCATCTACTGCTGGAATCTGGAATTTGGATTTATTTTATCGATGCAAATTGGATTTGGATAGAAGGGTACATTCTTTTATTTTAGATAGAAGAAACATTTCTTCTATCTAAAATAAAAGAATTTTGCTGATTTATTTATTGCTATATCCAATTTATAGAATTGATACACCATTTAATTGATATCATTTAGCAAAATGAAACACAGCATATGCATCCATCTTTCGGCTCGAGAATTTCACGGGATAGAGATAGAGATATAGTATAAGAAATAGGCTATTAAGTAACTCTAAATGAATTGTGGATACATCTGTATCCTTAACATACTGAAACGATTGCCATTATTCGTATCAAACCAATAGCGATTCATAAAAGCTAAATCTTGTAATCAATGGTGGGCCAATAATGAATTTTTTTGCATATGTATTAAGACGCTTGGTCTGATTTCGAAATTGTCCAGAGTTTTTTATGTTGTTTTCATTGCAAAATGATGGATCTCCTTCCGTAACTTTCCAATTACGAGTACGAGAATTGAAAGACATGAAAATTCTCAATTCTCTACGGCGTCTAGGAGATAGATAGAATATTTTCAGGAACAAGAAAATCAGAAGAATCTTTTTCTCTATTCACTACCATTCCGCGTCTTCGACTTCTATTAGTTTCTTTTCTTCTTTAATGCAATAGCTATAGTTTGATATAGAATCCATTTCTCAAAGTA